CCAGAGAATTGGGAGTTCCTATCGTAATGCATGACTACTTAACTGGGGGGTTCACCGCAAATACTAGCTTGGCTCATTATTGCCGCGACAATGGTCTACTTCTTCACATCCATCGCGCAATGCATGCAGTTATCGATAGACAGAAAAATCATGGTATGCATTTTCGTGTACTAGCTAAAGCATTACGTATGTCTGGTGGAGATCATATTCACGCTGGTACAGTAGTGGGTAAACTGGAGGGGGAACGTGAGATGACTTTGGGTTTTGTTGATTTATTACGTGATGATTTTATTGAAAAAGATCGAAGTCGTGGTATTTTTTTCACTCAAGACTGGGTCTCTATGCCAGGTGTTCTGCCCGTGGCTTCAGGGGGTATTCATGTTTGGCATATGCCTGCCCTAACCGAAATCTTTGGGGATGATTCCGTACTACAGTTTGGTGGAGGAACTTTAGGGCACCCTTGGGGAAATGCACCCGGTGCAGTAGCTAATCGGGTGGCTTTAGAAGCATGTGTACAAGCTCGTAATGAGGGACGTGATCTTGCTCGTGAAGGTAATGATATTATTCGTGAAGCTTGCAAATGGAGCCCTGAGCTAGCCGCTGCTTGTGAAGTATGGAAAGAGATCACATTCGAGTTCGAACCAGTGGATAAGCTAGATAAAGAGACAAAATAAGCGCGTATAATTCAGCAATTCCTGTTTGTTCTCCTAATTTATTGCAATGAAACTTGGCCCAATCTTTCTTTTTTTGAGGAAAAGATTGGGCCGAATAAAGAATAAACATCTTATACTAATCCTATACTATGAACTATGAGGGTCTTTGTGTATTTGCATATATCTTTTATATTTTATATGTAGAGATCTTACGATATACAAGTATATACAAAATCTAAACATAATAAGATAAGATCGAAGGAAGACTAAACAACTTATCTATTCTATTATTTATTGTTGGAGCCATAGGCTGAATTATGGATCCTTGGGATTGGATTGGTGGATCATTTTATTCAAGCCAAGGGAGGGATTCCTTCTACCCCTATCCTGTATATTGTCTTTTTCGTTCCTTCTACCCCTATCCTGTATATTGTCTTTTTCGTTCCCTATTGTAATAGAAACTCATTTTCTTATTTGACTATATGACGCGAGATTCTACGAGACGAGAATTCCTTTTTAATTTATGGGAAGAAACAACTATGTATCTTTTTGATGATAATTGAAAGTTTTACATGAGAGAACCCTGTCTTTATATATCTTTTTTTGAGGAAAAGATTCTATCATAATCACTATCATAATATTGAAATGATTCACCGGATTCCTCAAAAGGAGAATCCTTTCTTTTCAAGACTCGCTCGTTTTTCATTAACAATCTTAATGATTGGATTATATGCTTCATTTGAATTCTGATGAGAAAGAAAAAGAAAGAAAAAAGAAAGAGTAAAATGATTTTTTCTTCATCGAATGACTATTCATTTATTAGTATTTGGTTTTCATAAAATAGGGGGCAGAAAGAATCTATGGAAAAATGTTGGTTCAATTCGATGTTGTCTAACAAGAAGTTAGAACATAGGTGTGGACTAAGTAAATCAATGGATAGTCTTGATGCTCTTGGACATACCAGTGGAAGTGAAGAACCTATGAAAAATGATGCGGAGAAAAAGATTCCTAGTTGGGACAGTTCTAGTTTCAGTAATATGAATTATCTAAATTATTTATTTGATAGCAGGAATATTTGGAGTTTGATCTCTGATCATACTTTTTTAGTTAGAAATAGTAATGGTGACACTTATTCTGTATATTTTGATATTGAAAATCAGATTTTTGATATTGACAATGCTAGTTCTTTTTTGAGTGAACTAGAGATTCTTTTTCCTAGTTATTTGAATAGTGGGTCTAATAGTAGTAATTACTACTATTCTTATTCCATGTATGATACTCAATCTAATTGGAATAATCACATTAATAGTTGCATTGATAGTTATCTTCGTTTTGAAATCAGTCTGAATAGTGACATTTACAGTGGTATCGACAGTTACATTTCTAGTTTCATTTGTACGGAAAGTATAAGTAGTATTGAAAGTAGAAATTCTAGTATCAAAACTAGTAGCAGTTATTTCAATATAAGAGAAAGATCTAATGATTTCGATATAAATACAAAATACAAACAGTTATGGGTTCAATGTGATAATTGTTATGGATTAAATTATAAGAAATTTTTTAGTTCAAAAATGAATATTTGTGAACACTGCGGATATCATTTGAAAATGAGTAGTTCAGATAGAATCGAACTCTTTCTTGATCCTGGCACTTGGGAGCCTATGGATGAAGATATGGTCTCTATGGACCCCATTGAATTTCATTCAGAGGAGGAACCTTATATAGATCGCATCTCTTTTTATCAAAGAAAAACGGGTTTAACTGAAGCTGTTCAAACGGGCGTAGGTCAACTAAATAGTATTCCCATAGCAATTGGAGTTATGGATTTTCAGTTTATGGGAGGTAGTATGGGATCCGTAGTAGGTGAGAAAATCACCCGTTTGATCGAGTATGCTACTAATCGATCTCTACCTGTCATTATTGTGTGTGCTTCTGGAGGAGCACGCATGCAAGAAGGGAGTTTGAGCTTGATGCAAATGGCTAAAATATCTTCTGCTTCATATGATTATCAATCAAATAAAAAGTTATTCTATGTATCAATCCTTACATCTCCTACAACTGGCGGAGTTACAGCGAGTTTTGGTATGTTGGGAGATATCATTATTGCTGAACCTAATGCCTACATTGCGTTTGCGGGTAAAAGAGTAATTGAACAAACATTGAAAAAGACAGTACCCGACGGTTCACAAGCGGCTGAGTATTTATTCCATAAGGGCTTATTCGACCCAATCGTACCACGTAATCCTTTAAAAGGTGTTCTGAATGAGTTATTTCAGCTACATGGTTTCCTTCCCTTGAATCAAGATTAAAAAAAGATTTTAAAAAAGATTGAAATTCTTCATTTTCAAATGGAAGTATAGCGCTAGCTTCAGTTATTTTTCTTTGTAGCGAATAAGCATTTAGTTCATTAGAATGAAAAAAACAAAACTAAGAAGATGGTGTTTTCTTTGGGGACATCAGTTATAAGTGTAGTAAGAGTCAGGAGTTTTGGATAATTACTTTTTGCCCCGGATACTTTTTTTATTCTACCTCTCTTCCTGATTAGAAAGAAGCATCCCTCTATCGACAAGATAGAAAAGTATTTCTTTCTCCTTCCGAGAAATCCGGGAAAGAAAAATAAATTTCTTCGTCCTTTTGACATATTCATATATAGAACAACGAAAAATAGATAAAAAAAGATATTCAAATAACAAATAAGAAGAATATAGAGGTTCTTTCTATTTACTGAGAATCCCCGTTTTTCACTAGGAATCCCTGTTTGTTGGATAAGATTGGTTAAAGTCAGGAACTCATAAGAAACTCTTTTCTATCTTTCCTTTCAAAACAAAAAAAGGTGTTTTGAAAGGAAAGATAGAAAAGACGATGAAGATAAGGATGGGAGAAGAAGAATCCAATTTCTGAAAGCGGATTCTCATACATATTCGTGTAGAAAGAGGAATAGGTACACTTCATTTAGTTCTACATTCGTTATTGATTCTGAAATACTTCATATTAAGATTATCTTAATATTCTTTCTAATAGATAGACTTATCATAAGATATCTTTATAATTATAAATTATAATTATAATAGGTACAAATATGAAATCGAGGCACCCATTCTATGATAGATTTGAACTTTCCCTCTATTTTTGTTCCTTTAGTGGGCCTAGTCTTTCCGGCAATCGCAATGGCTTCTTTATCTCTTTATGTCCAAAGAAATAAGATTGTCTAAATATGATGGGACCAAATCTCATCAATTTCTTTCAACACTGGATCATCATACAGATGCTTTTTTAATGTAATATGAATATAATATGGTAGGATTTTTAATGTAATATGGTAGGATATATGATATGTGACCTTTACGAAAACAAATGAAAGAGTGGTTGTATTATGTATTCCGATGCATAATATACGTATTAATGTATGTATATGCGATTATAGCTTAATAAATTAAATGATTCAATTCAAAATGATCAGCAAATCTTTTTTGAAAAATATTTGAAATAGAAACTCAATGTATCTAACCAATTATTCCTAATGGTTCCCGTCGGAATGCTGCTAGTTGATGAAAGTTACTTCGGGATCAAGCAATAAAGTCGAGTCAAATCCATTTGGGTTATTCTCTCAATTCCAATCGAATGCAACTGGATCTAGTATAGTATGAACTGGCGATCAGAACTTATATGGATAGAACTTATAACGGGGTCTCGAAAAACAAGTAATTTTTGCTGGGCCTGTATCCTTTTTTTAGGTTCACTAGGATTCTTAGTGGTTGGAACTTCCAGTTATCTTGGTAAAAATCTGATATCCGTATTTCCGTCTCAGCAAATTACTTTTTTCCCACAAGGGATCGTGATGTCTTTCTATGGGATCGCAGGTCTATTCATTAGTTCTTATTTGTGGTGCACAATTTCATGGAATGTAGGTAGTGGTTATGACCGATTCGATAGAAAAGAAGGGATAATGTCCCTTTTTCGTTGGGGATTTCCTGGAAGAAATCGTCGCATCTTCCTTCGTTTCTTTCTGAAAGATATCCAATCAATCAGAATGGAGGTGAGAGAGGGTCTTTTTCCTCGTCGTGTCCTTTATATGGAAATCAGGGGCCAAGGAGCCATTCCCTTGACCCGTACTGATGAGAATTTGACTCCACGAGAAATTGAACAAAAAGCTGCCGAATTGGCCTATTTCTTGCGCGTACCCATTGAAGTATTTTGAAATGAACTGAAGAATCAATCTCAGCATGAGAGAAGGAACTTAATGCATCTCAAAAGCAGGAGGAAGTATATGGAACAATATTCAGAAAATAGAATATAACTAATCAAATAAAATAGATTTTAAAATCTATTAAGGAGAATATAAACTATTTGTACACAAAAACTCTTTTTTATACGCATACACATGGCGTCCAGCTTCACTCTTTATACTAGTAAAAGGTCTAATAAGCATAGATTCATCAAATATCCTAACATGTCTTTTGTTTTCGTAAAATCGAATTCCTCTTTTTAGGCCTTTGAATTGATACCCTATCCCCGCGCTGCGGTTAGACAGTGAAATCTTTCGAATTCGAAATAGAAATAAAAGAATTAAAGGATCCGGTAGGGTTCGTCTTTAAATCCAAATTATATTCGTTAGTTCAAATGGGTTTTCGAGTCTTCATGGAAAGGAAGAAATGAAGAGGAAATCGGTTACGATTTGCCTAATCGAGATCTCTGGAATATGGAAAGAGTATTTACTTCTTTTTTTTTTTCATTCGAAAAGGGCCTTCTTCTATGTTCTATTCTAGATTATTCTAGATCCAAAGACTCAATTCTTACACAAAAACAAAAATAGGAAAAGATCCATAGGTTCGATACCTTGTTCTTGTTAGAGTTATAGGCTCTTGTTATATAACTCGTGCTTCATAGAAATCTCAGATAGAATCGACGAATGAAACAGGTTCATTAACAATTCACATCACAGATACAGAATGAAAAAAAAGAAAGCATTGGCTTCCCTCCCATATCTTGTGTCTATACTCTTTTTGCCCTGGTGGGTTTCTCTTTCATTTAAGAAATGTCTAGAAACTTGGATTCTGAATTGGTGGAATACCAGGCAATCCGAAATCCTTTTGAATGATATTCAAGAGAAAAATGTTCTAGAAAAATTTATGGAATTAGAAGAACTATTCCTGTTGGACGAGATGATAAAGGAGTACTCGGAGACACATATGCAAAGGCTTCGTATAGGAATGCACAAGGAAACAATACAATTGGTCCAAAGACATAATGAATCTCATTTCCATATCATTTTGCATTTCTCTACAAATCTAATCTGTTTCGCTATTCTAAGTGGTTATTTTGTTCTGGGTAATGAAGAACTTTTCATTCTAAATTCTTGGATTCAGGAATTTCTCTATAACTTAAGTGATACAATCAAAGCTTTTTTGATTCTTTTAGTTACTGATTTATGGATCGGATTTCACTCGACCCATGGTTGGGAACTAATGATTGGTTCGATCTACAACGATTTTGGATTGGCTCAGAATGATCAGATTATATCTGGTCTTGTTTCCACTTTTCCAGTGATTCTAGATACAATTGTGAAATATTGGATCTTCCGTTTTTTAAATCGTGTATCTCCTTCGCTTGTAGTAATTTATCATTCAATGAATGAATGAATAATTCATTAGATCTTTTGATATCAATCAAATCAGAATCTTTCTTCGTGTATAAAGAAATCATTTTGAATCTTACTTATTCTTTATACTTCTACCTTTTCAATTCAAGGTATTCATACTATATTCCACCAGTACAATTCTTTCAGTACAATCAATACAATGGCAAACTCGTGGATAGGGAATCCTACTAGCTACCTATCGAATTTATTGTAGAAATTCCGGGGATCAATGATTGGACCATGCAAAATAGAAAGACTTTTTCTTGGGTAAAAGAACAGATGACTCGATCCATTTATGTATCGATCATGATATATGTAATAACTCGAGCATCTATTTCAAATGCATATCCCATTTTTGCGCAGCAGGGTTATGAAAATCCACGAGAAGCAACTGGGCGAATTGTATGTGCCAATTGCCATTTAGCTAATAAGCCCGTGGATATTGAAGTTCCGCAAGCTGTACTTCCTGATACTGTATTTGAAGCAGTTGTTCGAATTCCTTATGATATGCAACTGAAACAAGTTCTTGCTAATGGTAAAAAGGGAGCTTTGAATGTAGGAGCTGTTCTTATTTTACCCGAGGGATTTGAATTAGCCCCCCCCGATCGTATTTCTCCCGAAATGAAAGAAAAGATGGGCAATCTTTCTTTTCAGTGTTATCGTCCTAATAAAAGAAATATTCTTGTGATAGGTCCTGTTCCCGGTCAGAAATATAGTGAAATCGTCTTTCCTATTCTTTCCCCCGACCCTGCTACGAAAAAAGACGTTCACTTCTTAAAATATCCCATATATGTAGGTGGGAACAGAGGAAGGGGTCAGATTTATCCTGATGGTAGTAAGAGTAACAATACAGTTTATAATGCTACATCAGCTGGTATAGTAAGCAGAATAGCACGTAAAGAAAAGGGGGGATATGAAATAACCATAGTTGATGCATCAGAAGGACGTCAAGTGGTTGATATTCTACCTCCAGGACCAGAACTTCTTGTTTCAGAAGGTGAATCCATCAAGCTTGATCAACCATTAACAAGTAATCCAAATGTAGGAGGGTTTGGTCAGGGAGACGCAGAAATAGTGCTTCAAGATCCATTACGAGTCCAAGGCCTTCTGTTCTTCTTGGCATCTGTGATTTTGGCACAAATATTTTTGGTTCTGAAAAAGAAACAGTTTGAAAAGGTTCAGTTGTACGAAATGAATTTCTAGATCTAG